TCATTAAGAATTTCATCTTTAGACCAAAAACAGGCGAGGGGTGGAATACCACAAAGAGAAAGAGTTCCTAATAAAAAAGCATTTTTTGTAATTGGAACACGTTTTGTTAAACCCCCCATAAGAATCATATTCTGGCTCTTATCTGGGGAATAACCAACAATAGCTTCCATTGAATGAATAATGGATCCAGATCCTAAAAACAACAAGGCTTTCGAATATGCATGAGTAATCAAATGAAATAAAGCGGCTCGATAAGACCCCATACCTAAAGCTAACATCATATAACCCAATTGAGACATTGTCGAATAGGCTAAACTTCTTTTAATATCTTTGTGAGCAAGAGCTAAAGTAGCTCCTAAAAGTACTGTTATTATCCCTATCAAAGTTATTAGATTCATTATGTAAGGTATGACTACGAAAAGAGGAAGAAGTCGAGCTACAAGAAAAATTCCCGCGGCTACCATAGTAGCCGCGTGTATCAGAGCGGAAATAGGGGTGGGTCCTTCCATGGCATCTGGTAACCATACATGAAAGGGGAATTGCGCAGATTTAGCAATTGCACCGGAAAATAATAGGAAGGCGCACAAAGTAAAAAAGAAAAGTTCATTGTCATTATTCAAAATTAAGTTATTGAATATTTCAAACAAATCCTGAAATTCGAAACTGCCCGTTATCCAATAAAGACCTAAAATTCCTAATAATAAACCAAAATCGCCTACACGATTAGTTACAAACGCCTTTTGACAAGCATTGGACGCAATCGGTCGCGTGAACCAAAACCCTATTAATAGATACGAGCACATTCCAACTAATTCCCAAAAAATATAGATTTGTATTAAATTCGAACTAGTAACTAATCCCAACATTGAAGTATTGAAAAAGCTCATATAAGCAAAAAATCTTAAATAGCCTTGATCATAAGACATATAACTATCACTATAAATAAGGACAAAAATTCCAACCGTAGTAATTAATATTAACAAAATGGAAGTAAGTGAGTCGATCAAATATCCAAACTCTAAAGAAAAATCATTGTTGATGGTCCACGACCATATATATTGATAGATGGAACTGCTATTTATTTGCTGAATAGACAGATTGGTCGAAAAAACTAAAACTGTACTTAACAATAAAATACTTGCAAAAGCCCACATACGACGAAGTTTTTTTGTTGACGCCGGAAAAAGTAGGAGTCCCATTCCTATTAACATAGGGACTGGAAGTGTAACGAAAGGTATAATCCATGAATATTGATATGTATGTTCCATAAAAAAATCTCATTATTTTAAATTATTCTTAATCTTTTTCCAAATACTTCACATATTCAAATTAAGAAGTTTGAATTGGTCAAATGATATCACAAGGATACTAGTGAAAATAGAAAAGGATACCTAATTCTAAAATGAAATTTGCATTTATTATTAAAAATTACAATAATTAATAAGGATTTTTATACATATAGATACATATAGAAAGAGTCATATAGAAAGAGTGAAGAATTTTATCAAAAATAGTACTCGATTTTTATTTGAATTTGAATCGGAATGATAAAAAAAGAGTGCTTTTATCAGATCCTTACTCAATTTAATAAAGAAATAATTATTGATTAATGTAGTATGATGAAAAAGGATATAAATCGAAAGAGAAAAATAAGAAATAAATGGACGCGCTTTTTTATGAAGATGAAGAGAATATCATATAAAGACTAACTAAAAAGATCGATATAATAAAGAATGCGTTTTTTTTAACAATAGATGTCTTTCACATCCATATAGAATATTAATGACTTTCTTTTTTTTGAATGGCAGTTCCAAAAAAGCGCACTTCTATAGCAAAAAAGCGTATTCGAAAAAATATTTGGAAAAGAAAAGGATCTTGGGCAGCGTTGAAAGCTTTTTCCTTAGCAAAATCCCTTTCGACTGGTAATTCGAAAAGCTTTTTTGTGCGACAAATAAAAAAGAAAAACCTGGGCTAATTCAACTCGACTTGATATGAGAAAAAGTAGAATTTCGTTTATCATTTTGGGGATGGGGATTCCGATTTTCCCCATCGACCCACTTGTCAGAATCATAAAAAAGCGTAACAATAATAAATAAAGAGACCAAATAAAAAGATTAAGACGTTTTTGATTTTTATTTGTATTTTTATTTAAACTTTGAATGGAAAATTGAGAAAATTGAATAGAAAAGGGCAAATCTAAGGTCTTTAGTAAAAAAAATCAATCAAGAATTTGAATAAGTTTCAAGCTTATTTTAGAACTTTCTTAACAATTATTATTTGAAATAACTATAGAAAATAGAATCAACCTTTTTTTTTTACTTTCAACTCAATTAAGAAAAAAAAAAGCGCCTTTCACTTTTAGGTAGATCAATTGGGCCGAACATTGTATCAAAATATATATATATATCGAATTGGTCAATCTTTTTGGACAGAACTAATAACTCTTTTTTTATTATATAATATACCCGGAGATCAATATCTAATTGGTTTACTAAATCCTAATAAAAGTTCGCTACAGAATGAAATTCTAACGAGTAATACAAAAAAATATTTCCAGAAATCCTTAGAATGGATCACTAAAATTGGAATTTTTAATTCCAATTGTTTTTTCATTAATTTGATTGACCTAAAAAATATTCTATTAAATTGAGCCCTTTAAGTTTGACGATTGAATCAAAAAAAATAGGTTATTATAATGTTGAGCAAGCCGCTATGGTGAAATCGGTAGACACGCTGCTCTTAGGAAGCAGTGCTAGAGCATCTCGGTTCGAGTCCGAGTAGCGGCATAACGTCTTTTTGTTTTCAAAAGGATACAAAAAATCGTATAATGAATTGAATTCCCAATTGAAATATGCCTTATGCATAATTAAAGTAACTTTATTCCGTTTTTTTTGTCTTTTATTATTATGTTAAGTTTTGAACATGTATTGACTCATATATCGTTTTCGGTGGTTTCAATTGTAATTTTAATTAATTTGCTAAGTTTATTAGTCGCTGAATTTACCGAACTATCTGATTCGTCAGAAAAGGGTATGCTAATTACTTTTTGCTGTATAACAGGATTATTAATTACTCGTTGGATTTATTTGAAACATTTACCAATAAGTGATTTATATGAATCATTAATATTCCTTTCTTGGGGTTTCTCCATTATTCATATGGTTCCTTATTTTAAAAAGCATCAAAATTTATTAAGCGTAATAACTGCGCCTAGTACTTTTTGTACCCAAAGCTTTGCTACTTCGGGTTTTTTAACTGATATGCATCAATCCGAAATCTTAGTACCCGCTCTGCAATCCCAGTGGCTAATGATGCACGTAAGTATGATGATATTGGGCTATGCAGCTCTTTTATGTGGATCATTATTATCAGTAGCACTTCTAGTAATTCGATTTCGAAAAGTTGTCATAAGAACTGTTAAAAAAAGCATAAATTTCTTAAAAGATTTTTCCTTCGCCAAGATCCTTTCCATCCTTTACATGAGGCAAAGGAACGATTTGTCGCGAACTCTTTCTTCTTTGTATTTAAAGACAAATAGGAATAGGGATAGGAATTATTACAGATTTCAGTTGATTCAACAATTGGATAATTGGAGTTATCGTATTATTAGTATAGGGTTTATCTTTTTAACCATAGGTATCCTTTCAGGAGCAGTCTGGGCTAATGAAACATGGGGGTCCTATTGGAATTGGGACCCAAAGGAAACTTGGGCATTTATTACTTGGGTCATATTTGCAATTTATTTGCATACTCGAACCAATAAAAATTTTCAAGGTTTCAGTTCTGCAATTGTTGCTTCTATAGGCTTTCTTATAATCTGGGTATGCTATTTTGGGGTTAATTTATTGGGAATAGGACTACATAGTTATGGTTCATTTACATTAAATTGAATTGAAAAAAAAAGTATTGTGACGAATAAAACCATAGGACAGCCCAACCCAGCCTATAATTACAATCTAAGAAATATATTATATATTCTAAAATAATTATAGATAGATATATAAGAAACCCCAGTTAAGTGGCTGAGAACCTTTTGAATCACTATATTACTTGATTCAAAAGGTTCTCACAAATGCCAAAGATATTTGGTTGTAATTCTTCTTTTTTTCTTTTAATAAAGAATAGGTTTTTTTGATTGATTTTTTGTTTTATTTCAAATAACTACCTATCAAATAACTACCTATTAAAATAATTAGATAGAATAGCATTAACCTTCTCAACTGCTAATGAGAAAACGAAATCCGGAAAAAGTCCAATACCTATTACTGGTAAAAGTAGACATATCGAAATAAAAAATTCCCGGGGCCCAGAATCAAAAAAATACGAGTTTGCAGCATCAAACAGCTTGTATCCATAGAACATTTGGCGTAACATGGATAATAAATAAATAGGAGTCAATATCATTCCAACTGCCATTACAAAAGTAAGTAGAATTTTTGGCATTAAAAGATATTTTTGGCCGGTAATTATTCCAAGAAAGACTATTAATTCCGCAACAAAACCACTCATGCCCGGTAGTGCAAGGGAGGCTAATGATAAGACACTGAACATCGTGAATATTTTTGGCATTAGGGTAGCCATTCCGCCCATTTCGTCAAGATAAACAAGATGTATTCTATCATAACTCGTCCCCGCCAAGAAAAAAAGTGCAGCACCAATAAATCCATGTGATATTATTTGTAAAACAGCGCCATTGAGTCCCATATCACTTATAGAGCAAATCCCTATAATTATGAAACCCATATGAGATACAGAAGAATAGGCTATTCTCTTTTTTAAATTTCGTTGACCAGAAGATGTTAAAGCTGCATAGATTATTTGTATTGCGCCCACTATTACCAACCAGGGGGAAAATAAAGAATGGGCGTGGGGTAATAATTCCATATTGATTCGAATCAATCCATATGCCCCCATTTTTAATAAGATTCCAGCTAAGAGCATACAAGTACTATAATGTGCTTCGCCGTGGGTGTCTGGTAACCATGTATGGAAAGGTATAATCGGTGATTTGACAGCAAAAGCAACAAGAAACCCAATATAGAATAGTATTTCTAGGCTTACAGGATATGATTGATTGGCTGATTTTTCAAAATTGAATGTTGGTTCATTGAACGCATATAAAGCAAGACCCAAAGCTGCCATTAATAAAAAAATAGAACTGCCCGCAGTATACAAAATAAATTTTGTAGCTGAATACAAACGTTTCTTTCCTCCCCACATGGATAGAAGTAGATAAACGGGAATTAATTCTAACTCCCACATAATGAAAAAAAGTAAAAGATCTTGAGAAGCAAATAATCCTATTTGGCCACTATACATCGCTAACATCAGAAAATGAAATAATCGGGAATCCCGAGTAACTGGCCGAGCCGCTAAAGTAGCTAAAGTCGTGATAAATCCTGTCAATAAAATGGGTCCTATTGAGAGTCCATCTATCCCCAATCGCCAATCAAAATCCAAAAAATCGATCCACTTATAATCCTCCGCTAATTGAATTAATGGATCGTCCAATTGGAAATAATAAGAGAAAGCATAGGTCATTAAAAGAAGTTCTAATATACAGATAGAAATAGTATACCACCTAATTATCTTATTTCCTTTATGAGGGAAAAAGAAAATTAAGCAACCCGCGGATATTGGTAAAAGGACAAATGTTGTTGACCAAGGAAAAGAATTCGTGGTAAAGACAAGATACACTTGGGCCACAAAAACCCGTACTTGAAAACCCAATATTGGGTTTTCAAGTACGGGTTTTTGTCGGTAAACAAAAAACCAAATGGGTTCAAGTGGCTTTTTATGGTTTTATGGAAAGAGTCAATAAGCTAGACCCATGCTTCGAGTTGTTTCATGCCATAAATAAACTCGTACACTCAGGAAATCCGTTGGGCAGGCGGATTCACATCTCTTACAACCGACGCAATCTTCTGTTCTTGGGGCGGAAGCTATTTGTTTAGCTTTACATCCGTCCCAAGGTATCATTTCTAATACATCTGTGGGGCAGGCCCGAACACATTGAGTGCACCCTATACATGTATTATAAATTTTTACTGAGTGTGACATTGGATCTCTTAATTTTTTTTAATGTCATAAATTTTCGACCTAGTAAATTCCTAAATTTTCATATATTTAGACACCAGATGAATCAATGATTTGCCAGAATTTTTCTATTCAATATTTCATTCCACATCGATTCATAAGATAAAGCCAAGATACTTTAATTTTTTCTATTTTCACAAACACGATCAGATACATTATGTATCATAGATACTAATTTAAATTCGAATTAATGAATATGAACATTCTATTTTATATCATCAATATTACTTATTCAACAAATTGGATTGATTAATACGAATTGATTTTCGATTACGAAAAATTGACGAAACGATAGCCGGTCCAATAGCTGCTTCGGCGGCTGCGATAGATATAACAAAAATTGCAAAAATATTTCCTTTTAATTGGCGACTATCAAAAAAATCAGAAAATATTACGAAATTCATATTAACAGCATTTAGTATAAGTTCAAGACACATAAGGGCTCTAACCATATTTCGACTCGTAATCAATCCATAGATACCGATAGAAAATAAATAGGCACTGAAAACAAGTACATGTTCGAGCATCATAAACCAACTCCTTAATAAATTTCAATTTATTTCTATATAAACATAAACAACGAATAAAAATTCAAGATTAACAGATTGGATTAACTACAATTAAGAATATTACAAGTACAGAGCAAAGACATATATTAGTAATAGGTCGAATAAAACTCCTTTTATTATGAATAATCTTCAAATCGAATTGGCGAAAAATATATGTGATAATCTAGAACAGAGTGAAATTTGTATTGTGGTTACTAATTTTACAGATTTATGGCTGACGAGCCACAGTAATCGCACCTATTAAAGCAACTAAAAGAATTATTGAAATGAATTCAAACGGAAGAAAAAAATCTGTTGATAAATGAATTCCAATTTGTTGGCCGGTATTTATTAAATCTTGTTCGAGAATCTGGTTTGCTCTTGTAGTCCAAATAATCCCGTACCAGGTCGTATCTGAAATAAAAGTAATTAATAAAACAAAAATACTTGTAGAAACTAGAGAGGTGACCCCATTTCCAACAGCCCAAAGATTAAAACCTTTTGAATACTCTGGACCATTCATGAACATCACACTAAATAGAATTAAAACATTTATAGCTCCTACATAAATAAGGAGCTGCGCAGCAGCTACAAAATGAGAATTTGATAAAATATAAAATAAGGATATACAAACAAGAACGAATCCCAAAGAAAAGGCAGAATAAATTGGATTAGTAAGCAATACTACTCCTAGACTTCCGAATATCAGACCTAATCCCAGAAAGACTAAAAGAAAATCATGTATTGGTCCAGATAAATCCATTGTGCGTAAAATACAAGATAAAAAACGTTAATTGTTTTTTCATGACCTTATTGACCCTGACCAGGAAAAAAGACTATTTAAAATGCTAATAGGTTTCTAATTGAATTCCACCCTAAGGAGTGGAACTTACTGTAGATACAGCTATTGGACTAATCGCGCTCTTTCTTGAACAGGTAAAGACTCGAATTTTGATTTTAAAATAATTATAGATAGAATTCTAACTTTATTATTATAATATAACTCTATTAATATATTTTAAATCAAAATGAAACAATGATGGAATTCTTACCAACCAATCATCAAATCAATAGTAATAATTAGGGTTTGTAGTTTTTGTAGTTATTGACCAAACAAAATGAAAGAAACCTCATTCTATACTTTAAGTTTAGAAAAAAAATTTCTATCTATATATATATATATAGATATAGATATATATAGATAGAAATAGATAGAAATATAGAAATTCTAAATATAGAAATAGAAAATATAGAAATGGAAATCCTAATTTTGAATGTAATAATTTAAAATTGTTCTTTCTTTAATTAATCTTTATTTAATGAATCTTTAATCATTAATCCATTAATCAAAGGCAATTTATCCATTTTTTTGAGGTGAATTAAAAATACTTCGAATTGTATAATCTTCAATTGCTGACATTGGTAAACGACCTAAAGCAATTTGATTATAATTCAATTCGTGACGATTATAAGTGGAAAGCTCATATTCTTCAGTCATTGATAAACAATTTGTTGGGCAATACTCAACGCAGTTCCCACAAAATATACAGATTCCGAAATCAATACTGTAATTAAACAACCGTTTTTTTCGAATGTCAGTTTCCAATTTCCAATCTACAACAGGTAGATCTATAGGACATACGCGAACACATACTTCACAAGCAATGCATTTATCAAATTCGAAATGGATTCGACCGCGGAAACGCTCGGATGTGATTAATTTTTCATAAGGATATTGAATAGTTACCGGTAAACGATTTGCGTGAGATAAGCTAATCATGAAACTTTGGCCAATGTATCTTGCAGCTCGTATGGTTTGTTGACCATAATTAATGAACCCAATTACCATGGGGAGCATATCGTCAATTTTTATGAATAATTTTATGTTTGTTTCTTTATCTTGTTTGAGACAAGTCATGAATATAGAAAAATCTTGCTTTTATATTATAGTGAAAGGAGTTGAAAAGAGGTTGTTAATAATAGATTACCAAGAGAAATAGGTAAAAGAAATTTCCATCCAAGGTTTAATAGTTGGTCCATTCTTAGTCTAGGTAAAGTCCATCTTGTTGTGATAGAAATGAATAAGAGCAAATAAGTTTTAACCAATGTAATAAAAATACCTATTGTTATTGTAAAGACTTCACTTATTTTATTTATTTCAAAAAATTCCGGAACGAATATGTACGGAATAGAGATATTCCAACCGCCTAAGTAAAGAACTGTTACAAATAAGGAAGAAACTAATAGGTTTAGATAGGAAGCAATATAAAATAAACCAAATTTGATACCCGAATATTCAGTTTGATAACCTGCTACTAACTCCTCTTCTGCTTCTGGTAAATCAAAAGGCAATCTCTCACATTCCGCTAGCAAAGAAATAAAAAAGATGATAAACCCTACAGGTTGTCTCCACAAATTCCACCCCCAGAAACTATATTTTGATTGTGCCTCAACTATATCAACTGTACTTAAACTGTTAGATAATCATAGTCGATGATAACATCACTGTTACTATCGCTATTACAGAACCGTACATGAGATTTTCACCTCATACGGCTCCTCGAAGGCCATAAAAAAATATAAGGACTACATGATATTATTTATCTCTCCATATTTGTATCTATTTGTAATATAAATAAGATACAAATCTATGAAACATTCCCAAATTCGACCAATGAAATTCCGTCTGTTAGAATACTAAAAAAGTACTTCGGAATCAATCTTATCCTTTCAAAATTTTTCTTTTTCTTTCTTTAGCAATAACTTTTATCCTTCAATAAAATACTCGTTGCCGAAATGTCAATATATATTGAAACTTTTCGTTTTCAATTACGAAAAAGAATTAGACATTCTATTAGTTTAGTTCATGAATTATGATATGAATTTGATTTGTACGAATATAAATAGATATAAGAAAAAAAGAAGAACAAAGGATCCTTCTTTTTTTTCCGTTTCTATTCTTCTTTCTAAAAAAAAAGGAAAGGATTCTTTCGTTTTTGATAGTTATTTCTTTAATCATGCGGTAGGAGCATACTCTGAATCGGAATCTTGGGGAGTACTGCTTTAGCATTTCTACTAATTGAAAGCCCCAATTAATATTCTTTATTATATTATGAAGAAATACCCTATCTGGATAATTTCCAAAATCTCGATTACTAATCCTTTGTGTATCTTGGTGTCCCTAACCACGCACACATTTGTGTTCAATTGTTCGTTTGCATTATGGTAATACTTAGACATAATAGTAAAAATTCAATAGAGTCCGTTTTTTGAACCCGCTTCAAGCCAGGATGACTAATCAACCAATCTTGGGGCAAATGGTCTCATTTTCTTATGTTTATTTTTGTATTATTCTTGTACATCAGAAATGAGTCTCGATTTTTTTACTGCAAATTTCAAAGCTGTTTTTTTCACTCATATAGCTATCAAATTTAGTTCATCAATTCAAATGATGAATATAAAATGAGAGGATATTCCTTCAAAGGATTTCTCTTCTTTATTTCCTAAAAAAAAAGAAAAAATTAAGGGGGGGATAGCAAAGGTTTTTTAACGAATCGCACGTAGAGATATGGATAATACACAGAGAGTCAATGGTATTTCATAACTAATGGATTGAGCGGCAGCTCGTAGACCACCTAAAAAGGAATATTTATTATTTGATCCATATCCCGACATAAGAAGTCCAAGGGGAGCAGTGCTTGAAATGGCAATCCATAAAAAAATACCGATATTTAGATCCGCTAAAACAAGATGATAACTAAAAGGAATCACTGAATAACTTAATAGAGTCGATATGACTGCTATGGCCGGTCCGATACTGAACAAACGAGTATCCCCTCTAGATGGAAAAAGATTTTCTTTGAAAAGTAGTTTGGTTCCATCCGCTAGAGCTTGAAGAACTCCTAACGGTCCAGCGTATTCAGGCCCAATGCGTTGTTGTATCGCTGCAGATATTTCTCTTTCTAACCACACAATTACTAGTAAGCCTATCGTTATTGCCAATACAAGAGTCAAAATAGGACCAAGTACCCACACAATTTCAAAAGCCTCCTTTAAGGATTCCCATTTGGAAAAGGAATTCATAGCTTGTACTTTTGTTGTATCAATTATCATTTCAACGATCAACTTCTCCCATAATGATATCTATGCTCCCTAATATTGTCATAATATCAGCCAATTTCATTCTTTTAACTAATTGAGGAAGAATTTGCAAATTGATAAAACCCGGCGGACGAATTTTCCATCTCCAAGGAAACACAGTCTGATCCCCTATCAAGAAAATTCCCAATTCTCCCTTTGGAGCTTCTACTCTTACATAAAGTTCTTGTTTGGTCAATTCAAAAGTAGGAGAAGCTTTTTTACTAATGAATCGGTATTCAAAATCGTTCCATTCTGGATCACTTTTTCTATAAAAATCCAAACGTCTGGTTTCTAAATTTTCATGACCCCCCCCTGGAATTCCTTCCAAAGCTTGTTGAATAATTTTTATGGATTCAGTCATTTCACCAATTCGGACCAAATAACGAGATAATGAATCCCCTTCTTTTTGCCATTGGACTTCCCAATCAAATTCATCATAACACTCATAATGATCAATTTTACGAAGATCCCATTGTATTCTAGAAGCTCGTAACATTGGTCCCGACAACCCCCAGTTTATTGCTTCCTCTGCACTAATAATACCCACTCCCTCAACTCGTTTTAAAAAAATGGGATTTCGCGTGATAAGTTTTTGATATTCAGCAATTCCTGTTAAAAAATAATCACAAAAATCTAAACATTTATCTAGCCAACCATAAGGTAGATCTGCTGCTACTCCTCCGATACGAAAATAATTATGCATCATTCTCATACCTGTAGCTGCTTCAAATAAATCATATATTAACTCTCTTTCTCTAAAAATATAGAAAAAAGGAGTTTGTGCACCAATATCCGCCATAAAAGGACCAAGCCATAACAGATGAGAAGCTATACGACTCAACTCTAACATAATTACTCTGAGATAGCTGGCTCTTTTAGGTACTTGAATATTTCCAATCTGTTCTGGCCCATTTACTGTTATTGCTTCTGCGAACATAGTCGCTAAATAATCCCAACGTGTTACATAAGGCAAATATTGTATAATTGTTCGGTTTTCCGCAATTTTTTCCATTCCTCTGTGTAAATAACCTAATATTGGTTCACAGTCAATAACATCTTCACCGTCTAGAGTAAGGATGAGTCGAAGAACACCGTGCATTGATGGGTGATGGGGACCCATATTGACTATCATAAAATCTTTTCTATTAGCTGGGACATTCATAGTGATTTCCTCGATTCATTCTTCTATGAATTGCTGAAGACGAAAAGAAATTCATCAAAATTCAAGATCGAATAAATCAAATAATTAAATTTCAAATTACCGCGTTTTTGACTCCCGAATATCCAACTCGGTAATTAATTTTTTATAACATAGTGGGTTTTTCTTTGCCAAATAAGATAGTAGCCGTTGTCGTTTTTCTAGAATTTTCCGCAAACCCCTTTGAGATAAATAGTCTTTTCTATGCAATTTAAAATGTGAAGTAAGTCCTCGTATCCTATTAGTAAAGCTTATTATTTGAAATTCAACGGATCCGGGGTTTTCCTCTTTTGAAATAAAGATGGGTGAATTTTTTACCATAAAATGAAATCCTCCTCCTACCGCCCATTTGTAAAATAGTTTTATTGATCAGGAATAATAACAAAAAATGGAATAAGAATAATAAATAAGAATGTCAATTCATTTTTCTTTTTATACACAAAAATCTTCAATTCGTTAGCAATTCCGAATTTTGTCAAATAGAATTTCTTATTAATTAATACAATTTTTTTTTTTTC